CTTATTAACCAAAGAGATACGACTTTGCACTATAGTTAGCTCAGCACCAATCAAAAATCCCCAAGGAATTCCAAGAATTCTTGTTATACACTCGTTCCAACTCTCAACTCTCTTTTCTAGGTTCATCGATATTGAATCAATCGAACGCACCTCTAAGACTTGTTCCACTTTTGGAAGACCCTGCGTGATATCACCAGATCTAGATTTTTCATATATAAATGTAACTAATGTATCTCCTTCGGAAAGGATTTCTCCATAATGTCCATGAACAGTTGCTCCTGGAGTGGCTAAATAGGGCTTCGCCGATCTTATTACTACAGAGTCCATTTGAACAATTATAACTTGACCCGATTTTAGGTGTGATCCTTTTTTGGCTATACATATATTTTCACAAATAAACTGCCCGAGGCTAATTATTGTGGATGGTTCCCCCCAATAATTATGATTATAATTATGATGGAGAAAATGCCAATTCAAATTGAATGGATTCAAAAGTATGTTAGTATCGGAATTATAAATTCTTCCGTTTTCATCCATAAAAGAATATTTAAATACTTGAAAAGTCTGTTTTAAATTGTCGAGTTGCAAATATTTAGTTAACGAAATCAGATTATGGGTTAGCAAATGGTAAAATGAATAAAAATGCTCAATTTGAGAGGCTGTTCCTAAAGGGCCTAACGAATTTCTAATTGGAATTAGAGGATCTCTTTTAATCGATTCTTTTATTTCATTGTAATATTTTACATCGTTGAATGGACTCATTTGAAAACAATTGTATGATGACAAAATTATCAAAGATTGGGATTCTTTACTTCGATTCAACAACGTACGAAAAGTTCCTTGATTTTGGCTAAATGATTGTTGAATCCTTCCCTTGGAATAAATAGAATAAAATGGATTGATATTGGTACGATCCGAACTATTATCAAAGATCAATCCCGAACCTAATGGATCATTCCTTTTTCGGATATACGAAGTATCGGATTTCACTAAGTTGATTCTTAGGAAATCTTGAATCAGACCCTTTGCACTTACTTCAACAAAAGAAGCGTGAGCCTCTTCGATAAAAGAATTTTTTTTGTCTTGGTCCCAGTTCAACATTAAACAAGTCCGAACTAATTGAATACTTGTGCCAGAAATTCCCCGAATTGGTTTACCATTTCCATAAAGTATATAATTTACAACTCTAAATTCTAGATTATCCCTTTCCCGCAATGGATCTGGGGGGAAAAGTGTTGCTAAATTTATACCGTCCGCTATTTCATATATGATTACGGGTCGAACCAAAACAAAATACTTTTTCTTGGTGGGTGTGATCCATTGGGCATAAATCCAATTTTTCAATTTTTTGGATTCCTTAGAATTTTTTTTTACCGTTCCCGGTGGTATCAAGATGCCACTGTGTCGGAATATCTTATCCATCTCGCCAGGAAAGTGGATATCTCCAGAAAATATTTTTAGTTCAATCCTTTTTTTTTTTCTCTCCATGCGAACCAGTCCACCTACCCGACTTCTTGTATTTAAAGTAATTCGTGTATCTATCCCAATGATACTATTGTTCCGTACCATTATGGCAGAAGACTCGGGGAAAATATGCACTTCCTCGGGAATGAAAAAAAACCGATCTACTTTCATTTGGTATTTTGGCTTAAATTCTTTAACTCCTCGATACTCAATTAAACCCTCTTTTTTGAGGATTGAATGCAACCCTACAGTTCCATATTTAGTAATTCCCGAACTCTTTCTTCTGTATTGAGGATCATCGAAATAAGCAAGAATACTATTTCGACGAAAAATACCATTTATGGGTATTTCAATCGAAATACCGGGACTGGGCATTAGGTCTTTCTCTCGTTCTTGAATCGATTGGAATGGAATGATGAATCTATTTCTTCGCCTCTTTGTCAATAAAAAAAAATCAGAATTATCATGGAGAATAGCAGGAAATATGAGATGACCCGTATATATGATTCGATTAAATTCTGAATAATCAGGAATACTACTTTCTTTTTTACCAGAAAGGTTCAAACTTTTGTGTTTCACTTGATCATTATTTACTGAAAGGCTAGAAATATATCTTCCTTCAGCAGAAAGAGAATGAACGTTCGTTTGATCTTGATCCTTGTGGAGTGAAAAAGGGACTGCACTGGATCTGCACGAGCCTCCTGATAATATCCACAAATGACTTGTTTTTGGTAAAAGATGTACATTACTATATGTAAATTCCGGCGCATGATATACATCAGTACTCCAGTGCATTTCCCCCTCTGAGTCAGAATAAATATGTTTTCGAACCCTCTCTTTAAAATTTAAAGTGTATGTTCCCGCGCGAATCTCAGCAATCACTTGTTCTGATTCGACGTATTGATCGTTTTGAACTAAAATCAAACTTTTGGGTGGAATAGTCACATTATGTATAATATTTTCACTCCTAATAGTTACATACAAGTCGATATAACATAGAAAAGCAGGATGCCCATGGCGTGTACGTGTGGGATGA